TAGAAAAATAAAAAAGAAAATTTCAAGCAAAAAAAGACTCTTAATGCTCCGGGCGAAAAGATGAAATCTTGGATTTTTGCGCATATCCCAATCCTTATTGATTATCTCATCACAGTTAAAATTTTCTTTTTTTACTTTTTTTATAAGTTCATTGAAGAAGTTTTATTTGCTCAGTAAGTTATTCCCACCCCTTTTTTTGTTTGTCCACTACTTCTTATGAATCGAAACAAACGAGTTCCGATAGAACTGGAAAATCAAATAAATAGTAATCTTTGACAAACAGGATCAATAATCATTATTATTTCCACACAAGAAAAGGAATTTTCCACCCCTTTCTTGTGTGGAAGATTAGGAAGACGAGTAATCCCTCCTAGAATCATTTGTTCCTTTCATTTATCCGCGTGTATTCTCCTCCTACTTATGCCTATTATCTATTAGAATTCGATTCTATTAGGTACAAAAAAACTATTGATGTATTACATGGCATTTACAATCTGCCAATGGGAGGCCTAGCATAGTCACAACACTCCCATTTTGATTGAAAAAAAGAAGGGGGGATCAAGTAGTCTTCTTCGCAATATACATACTATTGCTAGGAATGGGATACAAGCAATTTCCGGCATCTCGCAGAAAAACAGTATAAACAAAGCAAGCAAAACATTTTCCATGATTTTTTTGAATCATACATAATTGCATCGATCACAACAATTCGGCTCTTTTTACCAGCTTGATGAATCCGTGGATCTAGAAATTCATTTCGGACAATTGAACCTTCTCAAACTGTTTCTTTTTTAGAACCAAAAAGATTTGTGCCAGAATAACAGATGCCAAGAAGAACAACAAACCTTGGACACGTAATGGATCTTGAAGTACTATTTCTGCATCTCCCTGACCAAATCCACCCACATTGGGATTACTCGTTAATGGTTGATCAAGCTTGATAGATTCACCCTCTGAAACAAGAAGTTCTGGTCCTGGAGGTATAATATCAACCACTTGGTGTCCATCCGATGCGTCAGCTATGGTTATTTCATACCCCCCTTTTTCTTTACGTACTATTCTGCTTACTATACCTGCTGCTGTAGCATTATAGACTGTATTGTTACTCTTGTTCCCATCGGGATAAATCTGACCTCTTCCCCTGTTCCCACCTACATATATGGGATACTTTAAGAAGTGAACATCTTTCTTAATAGCAGGGTCCGGGGAAAGAATGGGAAAGACGATTTCACTATATTTCTGACCAGGAACAGGACCTACCACAAGAATATTTCTTTTAGTGGGGCGATAACTCTGAAAAGACAGATTGCCTATCTTTTCTTTCATCTCGGGAGAAATACGATCGGGGGGAGCTAATTCGAATCCCTCGGGTAAAATAAGAACAGCCCCCACATTCAAAGCCCCCTTTTTCCCATTAGCAAGAACTTGTTTCAGTTGCATATCATAAGGGATTCTAACAACTGCTTCAAATACAGTATCAGGAAGCACAGCTTGTGGAACCTCAATATCCACGGGCTTATTAGCTAAATGGCAATTGGCGCATACAATACGCCCAGTTGCTTCTCGTGGATTTTCATAACCCTGCTGCGCAAAAATGGGATATGCATTTGAAATAGATGTCCGAGTTATGACATATATCATGATCGATACGGAAATGAATCGAGTCATCTGTTCCTTTACCCAAGAAAAGGTATTTCTATTTTGCATGGTCCAATTATTGATCCCGGAAATTTCTACAATAAATTAGGTAGGTAGCTAGTATAGTTCCCTATCCACGATTCTGCCATTGTACTGGAGGGGGAATCCCTTAGACGGGTAGAAGTATAAAGAGTGAGTCAGATTAAAAATGGTTTGTTTATGTACGAAGTAACATTCGGATTTGATTGATATCGGCAGATCAAATGAGTTCTTCATTCATTCATTGAATGATAAACCACTACAAGTGAAGGAGATACACGATTTAAATAATGGAAGATCCAATATTTCAAAATTGTATCTAGAATGACTGGAAAAGTGGAAACAAGACCAGATATAATTTGATTGTTATGAGCAAATCCAAAATCTTTGTAGACCGAACCAATCATTAGTTCCCAACCATGGGGCGAGTGGAATCCGATACATAAATCAGTTAATAAAAGAATAGAAAAAGCTTTTATTGTGTCGCTTAAGTTATAGAGGAATTCCTGAACCCAAGAATTAAGAATGACAAGTTCTTCATTACCCAGAATAGAATAACCACTTAGAATAGCAAAACAGATTATATTTGTCGAGAAATGCAAAATTATATGGATATGATCTTCATTGTGCATTTTGACCAATTGTATTGTTTCTTTGTGGATTCCTATACGAAGCTTTTGTATCTGTGTCTCCGGGTACTCCTTTATCATTTCGTCCAACAGGAATAGTTGTTCTAATTCTATGAATCTTTCTAGAACGTTCTTCTCCTGAATATCATTCAAAAAAGTTTCGGATTGCCTTGTATTCCACCAATTAGTAACTAAAGGTTCCAGACTTTTATTAAATGAGAGAGAGATCCACCAGGGCAAAAAGACTATAGATGCAAGATATGGGAGGGGAGTCAATGCTTTCTTTTTTGGCACTTTGAATCTGTTCTGTAAATTGTTAATGAAACTGCTTCATTCGCCGACTCTATCTGATCCGATATTTCTATGAAGCATGAGTTCTATAACAAGGTATGGAACCTATGGATCGGATCTATTCCTTCTTTTTTTTTGAATTGTTTAGTCCTTGGATCTAGAAAGAATATAGAAATAGAATAAAGGTCCGTTTCGAATGAAGAAATAATCAAGTTCCCAGATATCTCAATTGGTCAAATTCGAACCAATTGTATCTTCATTTGTTCCTTTCGATGAATGCCCGAAAAACCACTTGAAGTAATGAATATTATTCGGATTTCGAGACGAAAGAACTCCCCCTGGATCAATCAATTATTTCGAAATGTTTCACTGGCTACCCACAGCCCAGGAATAATTGAGGGGATATTTCTGAAGAATATTGATGATGAAATCCGAAATGGGTGGCAAAACAAGAGAGAAATTGAATAGTTATGAGAGATCCAATCGTTTGGTCATCAAGGAGCAAAAGAAAGGATAAAAAAAAAAGAAACATCGATTGACGAAAGGGAGATAATTTACGAGATACGATCCATCTATATCTAACGTATCAATTCAAAATATTGGTCCTAAAAAGATGAATTCTGTACTGTATTCCGAAATGTTCTGATATGTGTGATGAATACATACTTATTAGATTTGTTACTAGTATGAAAGAATTGAGTTTAGTTCCATATGTAAAAAAAAGAGTTTTTGTTTTGGTGGATAAAAATAGCTTCTTATTATGGTTGTTCCGTATTCGTCCGCCTGCTTTATTCTATGGGCCACAACACAACGGTATTACCAACGGAACGGGGGAAATAGAATCGAACATGTTTTGCTCGAATAAACGTTCCGAAGAAACTTCAGTTATATTAAAAAGGGGATTCCTGAGTTCCTTCCCTCATGCGGAGAAAGCATTCATTCTTCAGTTCATTTCAAAATACTTCAATTGGTACGCGCAAGAAATAGGCCGATTCAGCAGCTTTTTGTTCAATTTCTCGTGGAGTAAAATTCTCATCGGTACGAGTCAAGGGAATGGCTCCCTGGCCTCTGATTTCCATATAAAGGACACGACGAGGATAAAGACCCTCTTTAACTTCCATTCTGATTGACTGGATATCTCTCATAAGGAATCGAAGGAAGATGCGACGATTTATTCCAGGAAATCCCCAACGAAAAATACACACTATTCCTTCTTTTCTATCAAAAAGATCATAACCACTACCTACATTCCACGAAATTGTGCACCACAAATAGGAACTAATGAACAGACCAGCGATCCCATAGAAAGACATCACGATTCCTTGGGGAAAAAAAAGGATTTCCTGAGAGGGAAATACAGATATCAGATTCCTACCAAGATAACTGGAAGTTCCAACCAATAAGAATCCTAGTGAACCTAAAAAAAGGATACAGGCCCAGCAGAAATTACTTGTTTTTCGAGACCCCGTTATAAGTTCTATCCATATACGTTCGGATTGCCAGTTCATACTCGATCCAGTTGCATTCTATTGGAATTGAGAGAATAGAATAAGCCAAATGAATTTGACTTTACTTTTTTTGTTTTGATCCCGAAGTAACTCTCATCAACTAGCACTATTATGATGTAAACCATTAGGAGTAATTCATCGAATTGGTTAGATATAAAATAATAACATCCCCTTCATATGATCCCACTATGTATATCTACATACATATAGATACATTGACTTTCTATTTCAGATATTCGCTGATCTATTTGAAAACAAAAACAGCTATACCCACATATAATATACATGCATTTATCCATATATCATGGATCTGCATGCATAACAATAACAGCTTTTTTATTTGTGCTCGGAGGGAGTCACATGTCGTACCGTACCCTATTCCACTAAAAGATATCTGTATTATGATCCAAGTCCAAGTGTTAAAAAAAATGGATGAGATTTGATCCCATCGGATCTAAACAATCTTGTTTTTTTGAACATGAAGAGATAAAGAAGCCATTGCAATTGCCGGAAATACTAGGCCCACTAAAGGCACAAAAATAGAGGGTAAATTGAAATCTGTCATAGAATAGGTGCCTCGATTTAATATTTGTACTTGTTATAAATTTGTACTTGTTAGAAATATATCTTATGATAAGTATATTTATTATAAGTATATAATAAGTGCAAGGAATGTAGAACTAAATAAGTGTACCTATTCATCTTTCTACACAAAATATATGTATGATAATCCGCTTTTTATTCTTGTTCTCCCGTCCTTATCTTATAATAAAGAGTTTCTTACGAGTTCCCTAAGGATTCGTTAGAATCCGATCCAACAGGGATTCATAGTAAAAAAAAGGAGGTTCTCGGGAGATATAGATATAGAAATATGCAACATTTCTATTATAGATTTTCATTATTCTATATATTAATACGTAAGAAGGAAGGGAACATGAAATTCTTTTCATTTTCCCAATTCTATTCCGCGGAAAGAAGAATTCACTCTTTTCTCCTCTTTATTTTATAGAGGGTTCCTGATTTCTAATCATCAATAGGGGTAGGATAAAAAATCTGGAGAAAATAAAAATAAAAAAAGTAATTATCCGAAACTTCTGATTCTGACTATAGAACTTATGTCACCAAAGAAAACCCCATTCTTCTTATTTGGACTTTGATTGCGATGAACTAAAGTTCGCTACAAATAACTGAGCCTAGTACTAGTGCTCTACTTTAATTTTGAGTCAAGGGAAAGAAACCGTGTAGCTGAAATAACTCACTCAGAACACCTTTTAAAGGGTTACGTGGTACAATTGGATCAAATAAGCCCTTATGGAATGAATACTCAGCCGCTTGTGAACCCTCGGGTACTGTCTTATTCAATGTTTGTTCAATTACTCTTTTACCCGCAAATGCAATGTAGGCATTGGGTTCAGCAATAATGATATCTCCCAACATACCAAAACTGGCTGTCACTCCACCGGTTGTAGGAGATGTAAGGATTGATACATAGAATAACTTTTTATTTGATTGATAATCATATAAAGCGGAAGATATTTTAGCCATTTGCATCAAGCTCAAACTTCCCTCTTGCATGCGTGCTCCTCCAGAAGCACACACCATAATAACAGGTAAAGATCTATTAGTAGCATACTCGATCAAACGGGTGATTTTCTCGCCTACTACGGATCCCATACTACCTCCCATGAACTCAAAATCCATAACCCCCATTGCTATGGGAATACCGTTTAGTTGACCTATGCCTGTTTGAACAGCCTCAGTTAAACCTGTCTTTCTTTGATACGAATCGATACGATCTCTATAAGGCTCCTCTTCCGAGTGAAATTCAATGGGGTCGATAGAGACCATGTCTTCATCCATAGGATCCCAAGTGTCCGGATCAATCGAAAGTTCGATTCTATCTGAACTACTCATTTTCAAATGATATCCACATTGTTCACAAATATTCATTTTTGACTTAAAAAATTTCTTATAATTTAATCCATAACAATTTTCGCATTGAACCCATAAATGTCTGTATTTTTGATTTATATCGAAATCATTCGATCCTTCTCCTATATCACTGTCATTACCGCCAGTTCTTATATTAGAATTCCCACTATCACTACCACTTATACTTTCACCACTACAAATATAACTATAAATGTAACTATCAATACGGATTTCAGAACGAAGATAACTATCAATGCAACTATTAATGTGATTATTCCAACTATATTTAGTATCATACATGTCACAATCATAGTAGCGATTGTCACTCTTAGACCCATTATTCAGATAACTAGAAAAAGAACTTTCTAGTTCACTCAGAAAAGAACTATCATTGTCAATCTCAAAAATCTGATTTTCAATATCAAAATATACGGAATAACTGTTACCATTACTATCCCTAACTAAAAAAGTTTCATCAGAGATGAAACTCCAAATGTCCCTGACACCTAAAAAATGATCAACATTACTGCAACTATAACTGCCACTATCGCTCCAACTAGGAATGTTTTTATCCGTATCATTTAGAATGGGGTCTTCACTTCCACTGGTATTTCCAATAGGACAGCCAAGACTGTCCATTGATTTACTTAGCCCACACCTGTGTTCTAACTCCTCGTTAGACAATATCGAATTGAACCACCATTTTTCCATAGAGCCTTCCTGCCCCCTATTTGAAAATACAATAGATGAATAGTCATTCGATGAATAATCATTTTACTATTTCATTTCCTATCGGAATAAGCATATAGATCCAATTACTAGGATCATTAACTAATAGCGAGTTAGCATTGAAAGAAATGATTCTGGCAATCCGGGGTATCAATTCACTATATATGATGGAACCTTTTCTTCAATTAAAGAGGGGTTTCTCCCATGTCATGTACAAATTCTCATCGAAAAGATAAATATTTGCTCCCTCCTATGAAGAATTCATTTTCGTAGAATCTTGTATAATAGAATATTAAGTGCCTATTGCAACACGGAATGAAAGGGACAATATACAGGATGGGTAGAAGGAGTTGTGACCCTTGGCTTGATCTATGGTCCGAAACTACGGTATATAAAATGATCCACCAATCCTAAGGATCCATAGGATTAATTATGGATCCAACAATAGAAGCATTGAGTTGTTTAGTCTTAGATCTTATCTTGTATTTCGATCTTGTATATATATAAATAGGTAAGGTATGTACTGATATATGCAAGATATATGCAAATAGATAGGATCTTCATTCTTTATTCGGCTCAATCCTTTTAGTAAAAGATTGGGCCGAGTTTAATTGCAATTAGGGGAACGAGCGGGAATTACTGGATTACAAGGTATCCACTGCTTTGAATTCGAATTTGATCTCCTTCCATACCTCACAAGCAGCAGCTAGTTCAGGGCTCCATTTGCTAGCTTC